ATGAAAAAATGATTTTTTTCTACTAATCATAAGGATATTGGTATTTTATATTTTATTTTTGGTATTTGAAGAGGTTTTATTGGTGCTTCAATAAGATTATTGATTCGTGTTGAATTAAGAGTTTTAGGAAGTTACATAAATAATGATCAAATATATAATACATTAGTTACTTCTCATGCTTTTATTATAATTTTTTTTATGACAATACCTTTAGTAATTGGAGGTTTTGGGAATTGGTTAGTTCCTTTAATAGTAGGTGCACCTGATATAGCTTTTCCTCGTATAAATAATTTGAGATTTTGATTATTAATGCCTTCTTTAATATTCTTAATTTTGAGGATATTAGTTTCTGGAGGGGGGGGGACAGGTTGAACAGTTTACCCTCCTTTATCTACTTCTATATTTCATAGAGGTTGTTCAGTAGATTTAATAATTTTTTCTTTACATTTAGCTGGAATTTCATCTATTTTAGGTTCTATTAATTTTATTACTACTATTATTAATATACGTTTAATTGGTATAAAATTAGAAAATATACCATTATTTGTGTGATCAGTATTAATTACTGTTTTTTTATTATTATTATCTTTACCTGTTTTAGCAGGAGCTATTACAATATTATTAATAGATCGAAATTTTAATAGAACATTTTTTGATCCCATAGGAGGGGGAGATCCTATTTTATATCAACATTTATTTTGATTTTTTGGGCATCCTGAGGTTTATGTATTAATTTTACCTGGATTTGGAATTATTTCTCATTTAATTAGAAATGAAAGTGGAAAAATAGAAGTTTTTGGTAGATTAGGAATAATTTATGCTATATTAACTATTGGAATTTTAGGATTTATTGTTTGGGGTCATCATATATTTACAGTAGGAATAGATGTTGATACTCGTGCTTATTTTACTTCTGCTACTATAGTTATTGCAATTCCAACAGGAATTAAAATTTTTAGATGATTAGCTACTTTTAGTGGGATTAATTTTAAATTTAATAATCCTTTAATATTATGATCAATAGGATTTTTATTTTTATTTACTTTAGGAGGGTTGACAGGAGTAATTTTAGGTAATTCTTCAGTAGATGTATGTTTACATGATACATATTTTGTTGTTGCACATTTTCATTATGTATTATCAATAGGAATTGTGTTTGCTATTATTAGAGGTTTTATTTTTTGGTTTCCTTTAATTATTGGTTTAACATTAAATAGAAATTTATTAATTTCTCAGTTTTATATTATATTTATTGGTATTAATATAACTTTTTTTCCTCAACATTTTTTAGGATTAAATGGGATACCTCGACGATACAGAGATTATTTTGATTGTTATTTATTTTGAAATAAAATTTCATCAATGGGAAGGTTAATTAGATTTTTGGGAATTTTATATTTTTTATATATTATTTTAGAGTCTTTTATTATAATTCGTTTATTAAATTTTAAAATTTTTATAATTAATTTTTTAGAATGAATAATTAATTATCCTTCTTTAGATCATAGATTTAAAGAATTGGGTTTAATTTTTAAAAAAATTATTTAATTTAATATGGCAGACAATTGCAATAAATTTAAGATTTATTTATAAAGATTAATCTTTTATTAAAAATGAGTATTTGAAGTTCTTTAAGATTTCAAGATAGAGCAAGACCTTTAATAGAACAAATAATTTTTTTTTTTGATTTTTCTTTTTTAATTATATTATTAATTATAGTTTTTGTTATTTATATTATAATTAATATAATTATAAATAAATATATTAACCGTTATTTATTAGAAAATCAAATTTTAGAATTAATTTGAACAATTCTTCCTATAATAATTTTATTATTTATAGTTTTTCCTTCTCTTCGTATTTTGTATTTAATAGATGAAATAAAAAATCCTTGTATAACTTTTAAAGTTATTGGTCATCAATGATTTTGAAGATATGAATATAGAGATTTTTTAAATGTTGAGTATGATTCTTATATAATTATAAATAATTTTCGGTTATTAGAAGTAGATAATTCTTTTATTATTCCTTTTAATTTAAAAATTCGTTTATTAGTTAGGTCATTTGATGTTTTGCATTCTTGAACTGTTCCTTCTTTAGGGATTAAGGTTGATGCTGTTCCAGGTCGATTAAATCAATTAAACTTTATTTTAAATCGAATTGGTTTATTTTTTGGTCAATGTTCAGAAATTTGTGGTGTTAATCATAGATTTATACCTATTATAGTGGAATCTATTATATTTAGAGATTTTTTGGTATGATTAAAAAATAATTCATTAAAAAACTTTAAGTAAGTATTGGTCTCTTAAATCAATTATAATAAAGTAACGTTTATTTTTAATGATTAAAGATTTAGTTAAAAAATAACATTAATTTGTCAAATTAAAATTAATAATAATTATTCTTTTATTCCTCAAATAGCTTATTTAATATGATTAGTGTTGTTTTTTTTTTTTTTTTTTTTTTTTTTTTTAAGTTTAAATTTTTATTATTATAAGTCATATAATTTTAAAATATCTAAATCAAATATTAATTATTATAAAATAAAGTGATAAGAAGTTTATTTGAAATTTATGATCCTTATACTTATTATTTAAATTTAAGTTTAAATTGATTAATAATTGTGTTTTTTTTAATTTTTTTATATATGAGGTTTTGATTACTAATAAATAATTATATAATTGTTTATATAAAATTAATAATAATTTTATTTAATGAGTTTAAGATATTTTATAGAAGTATAAAAATTATAAAAGGTTGTATTTTATTATTTTTAAGTTTATTTTTTTATATTTTATTTATTAATTTAATAGGTTTAATACCTTATGTATTTTCTATTTCTTCACATTTAGTTTTTTCTTTAAGATTAAGTTTAACTTTTTGATTAAGATTTATATTTTTTGGATGATTAAATTTTACTAATAAAATATTTTCTCATTTAATTCCATTAGGTACTCCTATAATATTAATTTTTTTAATAGTTTTAATTGAAACTATTAGTAATATAATTCGACCAATTTCTTTGGCTGTTCGTTTAATATCTAATATAATTTCGGGACATTTATTGATAAGTTTATTAGGAAGATGTAGAAGATCTGTATTTTTATTTCAAATAATATTATTTTTATTTGAATTTTTTGTTTGTTTTATTCAAGCTTATGTATTTTCTTCTTTATTAACTTTGTATTTTAGAGAATTATAAAAAATGATAAATAATCATTACTTTCATTTAGTGGATTATAGACCTTGACCAATTTTAATATCTTTAAGTTTATTAAATTTGGGTATAAGAATAATTTTAATAATTAATTTTTTTTTTTTTTTTTTTTTTTTTTCTTTTTTTTTTGTTTTATTAATTTTTTATCAATGATGACGTGATGTAATTCGTGAGGGGTTATATTTAGGATGTCATAGAAATGCTGTAAAATTAAATTTAAAATTTGGTATATTAATATTTATTATTTCTGAATTATTTTTTTTTATTTCTTTTTTTTGATTATTTTTTTATTTAAGTTTAAATCCTTCAATTGAACTAGGAAATAGATGACCTCCTTTTGGTATTAGAAGAATTAATTATATAGATATTCCTTTATTAAATACTTTATTTTTGTTAAGTTCAGGATTTTACATTACTTGATCACATTATTCTCTTATAAATTTAAATATAATGGAATTTTATTTTTCTTATATTTTTTGTTTAATTTTAGGATTTTATTTTTTTTTAATTCAAATATATGAATATTATATATTAAATTTTTGTTTTAATGATAGAGTTTTTGGAAGTGTTTTTTATATTTTAACTGGCTTTCATGGCTTACATGTTATTATTGGTTTTTTTTTTTTATTATTTAATTTTTTTCGATTTTTAAATATAAATTTTTCGTTTCTTAATTATTTAGGATTTGATTTTTCTATTTGATATTGGCATTTTGTTGATGTAGTATGATTATTTTTATTTTTATTTTTATATTGATGAGGAATATAAATAATTAAATTTTATTAGTATAACTAAAGTATTTTTAATTTCCAATTAAAAGGTTAATTTATAATAAAATAATAAAATTTATTTTAATATATTTTTTAATTTTAATGATTTTTTTTTTTATTATTTGCTTTTTAGTTATTTTTTTAATAAAAAAGTTTATATATTTAGATAATGAAAAATTTAGAATTTTTGAGTGTGGATTTGAATTAATAAGAGATTTACGATTACCCTTTTCTTTACATTTTTTTTTTATTTCAATTATTTTTTTAGTATTTGATGTTGAAATTATTTTTTTTGTTTCTTTTATTAAATTATTAAATTTAGTTAGTTTTTTTTTTTTTTTTTTTTTTTTAATTATTATTATTTTAATTTTAATTTTAGGTTTTTTATATGAATGAATAAAAGGTATATTATGTTGAATTATTTAATTTTAAAAATAATAGTTTATTTAAAATTTTTAATTTGCAATTAAAAGAATATTTTTTATTATTTTATATAAAAGTAATATTTACATTTAATTTCGACTTAAAATTAAAAAATTAAAATTTTCATATATTAATTAAAACCAAAATTGAGGTATATTATTGTTAATAATATTATTGATTAAAATATAATCTAGTTAAGATTTATATTTATAGCTTCTAACTATATAAAAATAATTAATTTTATTAAGTCTTTATTTTTATAGTTTAATTTAAAATATTATATTTTCATTATAAAGATAATTAATATATTTAAAAATTTTTAATTATTTTAATATCTTCAATATTATGCTTTAAAATTTAAGCTATTTAAATTAAATATTAATTAAAATTATAATTATAATAATATTTATAATTATTATTATAAGTTTTATATTTAAAATTTTTTTATTAAAAATTGATAAATTTGAAAAATTTTTTAAGTTTTTATTAATAAAAAATTCTATTATTCCTTTTTCTGAATTTTTGAAGTTTAAAATATTAATTTTATAATTTTTGTTTTTTAAATTAATTGAAAAATTTTTTATAAATATTATATAATTAATTATTATAATAATTTTTTTATTTTTTATATAATTATTTATATTTTTTTTAATTATTAATTTATAGATTAAAATAAAATTAATAATTATTATAATAATAGGTAATAATTTTATTTTTAAGGGTAAATTAAAAATTTGATTATTAGGGATTAAAATTCAATTTATTCAATTTCCATTTATAATTGTAAAAATTAAAATTATGGATTTACTAATTTTTTGGTATATATTTTCTTTAAATATAATTATTTGTTTTTTATCTTTTTTAATATTAATAAAAATTATTATTTTAAATGAATAAAATATTGTAATTAATATACATTTTATAAAGATAATTAATATCAAAATATTGAATTTATTAATTATTATTATTTCGATAATTAAATCTTTTGAATAAAATCCAGATAAATATGGTATGCCACATAATGATAAATTGGCAATATTAAATCTAATATTATTAAAGTTTATGTTGTAATTATAGTTTCCTATAAATTTAATATTTTGATTGTTATAAATATTAATATAAGATCTAGCACATAAAAAAATTAAAGATTTAAATATTGCATGAGTAATTAAGTGAAAAAAAGCTAGATTATAAAAATTTATAGAAATTGAAATAAATATAATTCTTATTTGTCTTAGAGTTGATAAAGCAATAATTTTTTTGATATCTCATTCAATGATTGAATTTATTCTTGCTATAAATAGTGTTATTAAACTTATAATAAAAATAATATTTTTTATTTCTTTTATTATAAAAATTGAGTATTTAAAACGAATTAAAAGAAAAATTCCTGCTGTTACTAATGTTGATGAATGAACTAAGGCTGAAATGGGTGTGGGTGCAGCTATTGCATCAGTTAATCATGAAGAAAATGGGATTTGTGCACTTTTTGAAAAAGCTGAAATTAAAATTATAAAAATAATTATTATATTAAATTTATGATTTATGAATGATCATGAATTAAAATTTATTATTATAATAATACTTAAAATTATTATAATGTCACCAATTCGATTATTTATTATTGTAGAAATTCTTATTATTAATGATTTTTTGTTTTGATAAAATATAATAAGAATAAAAGAAATTATTCCTAGTCCTTCCCATCCTATAATTATGGAAATTATATTAGAACTATGGATTACAATTAATATAAATATAATAAATATTATAATTAATTTAAAAAATATATTTTTTTTTTTATTATGGTTTATATAATAATATCTATATAATATAATTGATCTTGAAATAATTAAAATTGAAGATGAAAAAATTAAGGAGTATGAGTCAAAAGTAAAATTCATATTAAAATTTAATGATAAAAATTTAATTATATTTCATTCTAAAATTAATTTTAAATTAAATTTTGAAAATATAAAAAATATTAATGTTAGTATTATTCTTGTTTTAATTATAATTAAAGAATAAATTTTATTTGTAATAATTTAAAATTTTTTATTTCTTTAATTTCACAAATTAATATTTTAATTATAAACTATTTAAATTTAAATAATAATGATTATTTTAAATCATAATATTATAAGTGGAAATAAATGTAAAAATATAATGATAAAATTTAAGTTATTAGAAAAATTGCTAGTTATAATATTATTTTTGGATAATTTATTATTAAATGGAATAGTAAATAATATAATTCTGTATAATGATCTAAAAAAATTAATAGGAATTAAAAAATAAATCGTTAATTTAGATCATGAAATTAAATTTATTATACATATAATTTCTCCTATAAAATTGATAGAAGGAGGAGCTGGGACGTTATTTATGCATCTAATAAATCAAAAAAATATAACATTAGGCATTATATTAATTATTCCTTTATTTAATAGAATATTACGTGATTTAGAATTTTTATATATAATAAAAGAAATAAAAAATAATACTGATGAACATAGTCCATGACCAATTATAATTAATATTGAACTTATTATAGACTTTATTTTAAATATAAAAATATTGGTTATTAAAATTATTATATGAACAATAGATGAATAAGCAATTAAAAGTTTAATATCATTTTGAATTAAACAATTTATTGATAAAATAATAATTCTTCATAATCTTATAGAAATAATAATAATTTTAATTTTATTTAAGTTAATTAATATATTAAATATTCGTATAATTCCATAACTTCCTAATTTTAGTATGATTGCAGCTAAAATTATAGATCCAAATACGGGGGATTCAACATGAGCTTTAGGTAATCAAATATGAATAAAATAAAATGGAATTTTAATTATAAAAATAAGTATAAAAGAAATTATAATAAATATATTATTATTTTTTATAAAAAAAAAATTTAAAGATAAATTTGATTCTTTAATAATTGAATTAAAAAAAGGTAAAGAAAAAATAAAAGTTATAAAAATTATATATAAAATAGCTTCTATTCGTTCTGGTTGATATCCTCAAATAATTATAATAATTATAATTAAAAATATTGAAATTTCAAATAAAATATAAAAAATTAAAAAATTTCAAATATTAAAAGTTATAATTAAAAATAAAGTTAAAAAAATAATTATATTTTTAAAATTAAATTTATTTTCTATTAAATTGATAATTATTAAAATTCAAATTGATATATTTGTAATTCAAAAAGAAATATTATCTCTTATAAAAATATAAGAAATTTTATTAATATAAAAATTTTGTAAATTAAAATTTAATATTAAAATATTAATAATAAATATAAAATTTTTAATTTTATTTTTTATAATTATTATAATTAAAAAAATAAGTAAAATTTTTAATATTTTATAATAGAGATTGATATTATAAATTCGTTATTATGAGTTCGAATTATAGAAATGATAATAGAGATTCCGATAATTCTTTCAGTAATTGAAACAATTAAAAATATAAAAATTAAAAAAAATTGTATTTTTATATTAATTAAAAATATAAAAAAAATAATAATAATAGATAAGATTATAAATTCAATTAAAATTAAATTTTTTATTAAATTATTTTTATTTATAATATAATAATATATAAAGATATTAAAAATAAAGTAAATAAAATTAATTTCTAAATTTTTTATCATTATTTTAATAGTTTAAATTAAAATTTTGATTTTGTAATTCAAAGATAAATATAACAAATATTTTAAAATCAGTAGAAAAATAATTTTATTTTTAATTTCCAAAATTAATATTTTTTTTTTAAATTATCTACTGAATTAGAGAGTTGTTTTTTTTTTTTTTTTTTTTTTTTATATATATATTTAATCCTTTAATTATATTATTATTTATTATTTTTTATTTAATTTTTATTTGTATTTATATTTATTTTTTAGTTAAAACTTGTTTTTATTCTTATGTTTTATTTTTATTATTTATAAGAGGATTAATAATTATTTTTATATATTTATGTTGTATTGTAATTTTAGAATCTTTTAAATTTAAGTTTTTTTTTTTTTTTTTTTTTTTTTTTTTAAATAATTATTATTATATAATATTAAATTATGATAATTTTAATTTAATTTTTTATTATTGAGAGTTTTATAATTTAAATTTATTATTTTACTATCCTTTAAATTTAATGTATTTATTTTTAATTTTTTATTTATTTTATATTCTTATTATTATTTATGAAATTGTTAAAAATAATATTGTTCCTTTACGTTTAAAATTATAATGAATATGAAAATAATTCGAAAAAATTTATTTTTATTTAAAAATTTAAATGATTTTATTATTGATTTGGGTGTACCTACAAATTTATATTTATGATGAAATTTTGGTTCTTTATTAGGTTTAATTTTTATAATTCAATTTATAACTGGTTTATTTTTAACTTTTCATTATGCTTCAAATATTAATGTTGCTTTTGATAGAGTAATTCATATTATGCGAGATGTAAATAGAGGTTGATTATTACGATATATACATATTAATGGGGCTTCATTTTTTTTTATTTTTATTTATATTCATATTGGTCGTGGATTATATTATTTTTCTTTTAAAAAAAAGTTAGTTTGAATTAGAGGAGTAATAATTTTATTATTATTAATAATAATTGCATTTATAGGGTATATTTTACCTTGAGGACAAATATCTTTTTGAGGAGCAACTGTTATTACTAATTTATTATCAGCTATTCCAATTTGAGGAGATTTAATTGTTAGTTGAATTTGAGGAGGATTTTCTGTTGGAAATGCAACACTTAATCGATTTTATTCTTTTCATTTTTTTTTTCCTTTTATTTTAATTTTTTTAATTTTTTTTCATTTATTATTTTTACATATTGATGGTTCTAGAAATTCTTTAGGTTTAAATAATACATATGATAAAATTAAATTTTATCCATATTATTTATTAAAGGATTATATAGGATTTATATTTTTTTTTTTTTTTTTTATTATTATTATTTTTTTTAATCCTTTAATTTTGAGTGATTCAGAAAATTTTATTATAGCTAATTCTTTAATTACACCTATTCATATTCAACCTGAATGATATTATTTATTTGCCTATGCTATTTTACGTTCTATTACTAGTAAATTGGGTGGTGTTATAGCTTTATTTTTTTCTATTTTAATTTTATTAATTATGTTATTTTTAAAAAGAAAATTTAATGGTTTAATATTTTATCCTATTTTAAAAATTATGTTTTTTTTTTTTTTTTTTATTGTTTTAATTTTAACTTGATTAGGTTCTAAACAAGTTGAATATCCATATTTAATATTAGGTCAATTGATAACTTTTTTTTTTTTTTTTTTTTTTTTTTTTTTTTTATTGTTTGTTAATGTTTGAGATTATATTTTAAATTAAACTAATAATTTATATTTTGAAAATATAATTTAGATTTTTAAATAATCTTTAGTTTTATCATTTTTTTTAGTATAATATAATTTAAATGATAAACTAAAAAAAAAATATAGAATTGTTAATGGTAAAAATTTAATTCAAGTTAAATATATTAATTTATCATAACGAAATCGTGGAAGGGTACATCGGGTTCAAATAAATAAAAAACATAAAATTATAAATGTAAAAAAAAAAATTATTGATCTTATTTTTATATTAAAAAATATTGTTAATGTAATTAATCTTATGATTAAAATATTAGAATATTCTGCTAAAAAAATAAAAGCAAAAGAAAATCTTCTATATTCAATATTAAAACCTGAAATTAATTCAGATTCTCCTTCTGAAAAATCGAATGGTGTACGATTAGTTTCTGCTAAAATTGTAATAATTCAAATATAAAATAAAAATATTAAATATAAGTAAAATATTATATATTTTTGTATAATAAATATATAATTAAAATTTAATTGTTCAGTTAAATTAACAATTGTTATAATAATAATTATTAAATTAATTTCATATGAAATTATTTGAGCAATAGATCGTATTAGTCCAATTATTGCATAATTAGAATTTGAAGATCACCTAATTAATATGATAATAATTATATTAATTGATATTATTCTTATTAATATTAAAATATTAAATTTATTAAAATTAAAATTTCAATAAAATGGATAAATTATTCATATTATTAAAGAACAAATAATATTTAATAATGGAAATATATAATAAATAATATAATTTGATTTAAAATTTAAATTTATTTCTTTAGAAAATAATTTAATAGCATCACTAAAAGGTTGAAGAATTCCTATAATTAATGTTTTATTAGGACCTTTACGATTTTGTATATAACTTAAGATTTTACGTTCTATTAAAGTAAAAAATGCAATTCTTAAAAAAGTTCTAATTAATAATAAAATTATAATTAAAAAATAAATTATTAAATGTAATAAAAATTACTTATTTAAATTCTAAATTTAAAACATTAATTATGATAATTTAATTTATTTAAAATTTTTAATAATTTAATTATTTTATTAAATCCTTTCGTACTATAATAAAATTAATTAATAAAAGATAGAAACCAACCTGGCTTACGCCGGTTTGAACTCAAATCATGTAAGAAATTAAAAGTCGAACAGACTTAAATATTATAAAATCTACTTTATAAGTTATTCTTAATTCAACATCGAGGTCATAATAAATTTTGTTAATAAGATCTTTTAAAAATTTTTATGCTGTTATCCCTTAGGTAATTTATTTTTTTTTCATTATTATGGATTATTTAATTTCATTAATTTATGTTTATTTAAATATAAGTTAAAAAAATTATATAATCTCCCCAATTAAATTATTTTTAATAAAATTAATTAATTAAAAATAATTAAATTCTAAAGGGTCTTCTCGTCTTTTTATTAAATTTAAGTTTTTTTACTTAAATAATAAATTATATTTTTTAATTATAAAAAGTTAATTTTTTATTTTTTCTTTCATACTATTTTTTAATTAAAAAACTAATTATTATGCTACCTTAGTACAGTTAGGATACTGCAGCTATTTAAATTTCATTGAGCAGAAGTTATTTAAAATTTAAACTTTAAACTATGTTTTTGTTAAACAGTTAAAAATAAAATTTGCTTAATTCTTTTAAATTAATTTTTTTTATATATTAATTAAATCATTATTTTAAATAATTTTTTATTTTTTATTTTAATTAAATATTAAATTATAAATTTTATTTTAAATGTTTTTTTTATTTATTAAATTATAATATATTTTAAAATTAATTATTTTTAAATTTATTTTATTAAAAATTTTAATTTAAATTATATTAGAAATTAAAACTTATCTTTTAATTTTTTTAATTATTAATAATAATTTAATTTTAAGTTTAAATAATTATAAATTAAATTTATTTATTTAATAACTAGATATTAAAAATTTGAAATTTATTTAAAATCTAAAATTAACTAATATTTTATTTTTTTAATAATAATTAAATTAATTTTAATTCTTTATTTTTCGAGAGTTAAATTTAATTTAAATTTTTTAATTTATCCTGATACAAAAGGTACATTAGGTAAAAATTACTTTTAAATTATTTTAATATTTCTTTTTCAATAATTAAATTTTATTTATATTTTTAAAATTAAATTTAAATTTTTTTATATAATTTTATTTATTAAAAAATAATTAAAATTATTTTTATATAAATAAAGATTTTTAAGATCATTTTATCAATGTAAATGATAAACTTTAATTAGTTATTTATTTCTAAATTCACTTTCCAGTAAATTTACTTTGTTACGACTTATCTTATTTTATTAAGAGTGACGGGCGATTTGTACATATTTTATTTCTTATTCAATATTTTAAATTTAAAAATATTTACTATTAAATCCTTTTTTAATTTTTTTTAAAAAAATATTTTAATTATTAAAAATAAATGTAATCCATTTTTTCTTAAATATAAACTATATGTTGACTTGAAATTAATTAAATAAAAATTTTTAAAATATAATTTTTTAATTTATTTTTTACAGCGATATATAAATATATAATTTAAGTATATAAATTCGTGGATTATCAATTATAAAACAGATTCCTCTAATAAGATTAAAATACCGCCAAATTTTTTAAGTTTGAAGATTATAACTTTTACTACTTTATTAAATTTTAAATTAATATAATAGGGTATCTAATCCTAGTTTTAATTATAATTTTTATATTAAATTTTATTAAATTATATTTTATAATTAAAATTTTACTTATTAATCATAATTTTATATTTAATTTTTAAATAATTAATATATTTATAAGTAATTTTTTTATTTTATGTTTAACCGCAACTGCTGGCACATAATTTGTTAATATATATTAAAAATTATTATTAAATTTCTTTAATTTTATAATATTATTTATTAAAATTTTAAAATTTTAAATTTTTAATTTATATATAAATTTTTTAAATAAAAATTTTAAAACTAAAATAAAATTTGTCTTAATTTATTAAATTTAATTAATTTCATTAATATCAAAAATTAATGTTTAAAATGATTAAATTAATGGTTTTTTTTTTTTTTGTTCTTTATTATTTTTTTTAAAAATTTTAAGTATATAGAAAATAAAGTTTAAAAAATATCAATTTATTTTAAACATTAATTTTAATATAAATAATTAATATTTAATTTAAAGTTTTTTTTTTTTTTTTGTTAAATATTAACATAAAATTTATATATATTAAAAAGTTTATTAATTTAAATTAAACTAGTTAGTAAAAAATATTTTTATTTTAATAATGAAGTAAATAATGAACAAAAATGTATATAAATAAAATAAAAATAATATAAGATAAATACAGAAACAATAACATATAATAGTAAAAGATATACTAAAAAATAAATAATATAATAAAAACTTAAATATAAATAAATAAATATAATAAATATAATAAAACTAATTAAAAATAAATATAATTCTAAATAAATATAAATAAAAGATGAAAAAGAAATAGATAAAGAATAAATTATATAATAAATACTTAAATATAAATAAATAAATATAATAATATAAATAAACATAATTTAATATAACTAAAGATTATTGAATATAATAAATACTTATATAATAATAATAGATTACTAAATAAATATAAATAAAAGATGAAAAAGAAATAGATAAAGAATAAATTATATAATAAATACTTAAATATAAATAAATAAATATAATAATATAAATAAACATAATTTAATATAACTAAAGATTATTGAATATAATAAATACTTATATAATAATAATAGATTACTAAATAAATATAAATAAAAGATGAAAAAGAAATAGATAAAGAATAAATTATATAATAAATACTTAAATATAAATAAATAAATATAATAATATAAATAAACATAATTTAATATAACTAAAGATTATTGAATATAATAAATACTTATATAATAATAATAGATTACTAAATAAATATAAATAAAAGATGAAAAAGAAATAGATAAAGAATAAATTATATAATAAATACTTAAATATAAATAAATAAATATAATAATATAAATAAACATAATTTAATATAACTAAAGATTATTGAATATAATAAATACTTATATAATAATAATAGATTACTAAATAAATATAAATAAAAGATGAAAAAGAAATAGATAAAGAATAAATTATATAATAAATACTTAAATATAAATAAATAAATATAATAATATAAATAAACATAATTTAATATAACTAAAGATTATTGAATATAATAAATACTTATATAATAATAATAGATTACTAAATAAATATAAATAAAAGATGAAAAAGAAATAGATAAAGAATAAATTATATAATAAATACTTAAATATAAATAAATAAATATAATAATATAAATAAACATAATTTAATATAACTAATTAATTTATAATTATTATTTATAATTTATATATCAATGTTTATATGTATAAATAATAAAATTAAAATTAATAATATTATATATATATATTATATTAAAAAAAAAAAAAAAAAAAAAAAAAACAAATATAAAATTGTAAAATATAAAAAAATAAAATAATTATTATTTTAAAATGCCTGATTAAAAGGATTATTATGATATAATAAATTATACATATATATATGTTTTTAAAATAATAAGCTAATTTAAGCTATTGGATTCATATTTCAATTATAATTTAATAAATTTTATTTTAATTAATAATTTTAAATTTATAAATATAATAATAATGTTTTTAATGATTTTAATTTCTTGATCTTCAAATAATTGACTTTCAATTTGATTTTCTATAGAATTAAGTTTATTATTTTTTATTGGTTTAATTTCTAATAATTTAAATTATTATTCTATTGAATTTATAATTAAATATTTTTTATTTCAAGTTTTTTTTTCTTTAATATTATTATTTTATTTATTAATTATATATTTTAATTTAAATAATTTAATTTATATTTTTATTTATTTGTTTTTAATAATTAAATTAGGATTTTTTCCTTTTCATTTTTGAATAATTTTGATTATTGGAAAATTAAATTGATTTTCTTTTTTTAATTTAATAATTACTATAAAACTTATTCCTATATTATTATATTTTTATATTTTAAAATTTTATAATTTAAATTTAATTTTTTTTATTTCTATAATTATTAGAAGAATTTTAGGAATTAATAATCTTTTGGTTCAAAAAATATTAGGGTATTCTTCAATTAATCATATAAGATGAATAATAATAAGAATGATAATGAGAATAAAAATTTTTTATTTATACTTTATTTCTTATTTATTTATAATATTATTAATTTATATAATAATAAATTACTTTAATTTTTTCTATTTTAATCAATTAAAAATATTTATAAATAATGTTTTTTTTTTTTTTTTTTTTTTTTTTTTAATAATAAGAATAGCTGGTTTACCTCCTTTTTTAGGGTTTTTAATAAAATGAATAGTTTTAATAATAATAAATAATTTAAATATAAAATTAATTTCTTTTTTTATTATATTGTTTTCTTTATTTACTATTTATCTATATATTCAATTTTTTTTTTATTTTATATTTATTTATTCTTATAAAATTAAATGAACTTACTTAATTATAAATTGATATTTATATAATATTTTTTTTTTTTATGTTTATTTTTTTTGTTTTTTTATTTATTTTATTTATTAAAATTTTAAGTTAAATTAAACTAATAATTTTCAAAATTATAAATATTGATAAATTAAATTTTAATAAAGAATAATTTTATTATTATAATTAAATTTACAATTTAATCCTTTTAATCAGGCACTTTATTTTATATTTAATTATTAATTTTAAAATTGCATTTTAATGTTATTATTTTAACTAAAATATAA